TAATTCCTATTACTTTGGCTGGATTATTCGTAACTGCATATTTACAATACAGACGCGGTGATCAGTTGGACCTTTGATTGAGTAACATCTTTTTTTTTTTGATTGACCTCCTCCTTAATCTGCAGGGGGTCAAATTCAGGTTGCAGTTCAAGTTAGTGAAGTTGTTTTATTGTGATTCGACATTACAAGAACAGAATCACGCTCTGTAGGATTTGAACCTACGACATCGGGTTTTGGAGACCCACGTTCTACCGAACTGAACTAAGAGCGCTTTCTTATGACAGCAGATACGACTGTCAAGAAAAGGATTCTTTTTGTACCCCCAATACATTTTGCATGCATTACATATAGTATCATAAAATAAAAGATTATGTCCAATTTTCATCGATCTCAATTGACCCCTCGTTACTGGCCATAGGAAAAATAATAGGTAGGGATGACAGGATTTGAACCCGTGACATTTTGTACCCAAAACAAACGCGCTACCAAGCTGCGCTACATCCCTTTTAATTGTTGTACAGTGTCATTGTAGAGAATCCCTGTTTTGTTTTCCACATCGTTATTTACTCTACCTATATACAATTTCTCTTGCCATTTCTTCTTTTTGGTCTCATATCTCATATAATAAAAGAATTATATACATATGAAACCTAACGTATAAAAGAATTAATATTTATCGGTAATGCTCAGGAAGAGGGGGTCATCTTTTTCTGTTTTAGGTACAAGTGGATCTCATCTACCGGATCATTGTACATATCCATTTTAGTTAGGGATTCCGCGTACAAATACAAGTGATCTTTAACTACATATGCATCTGATCATATATGTATTCCAATAAAGAAGGAGGATTTTCAATGCGAGATATAAAAACATATCTCTCCGTGGCACCTGTGCTAACTACTCTATGGTTTGGGTCTTTAGCAGGTCTATTGATAGAGATCAATCGTTTATTCCCAGATGCGTTGGTATTCCCCTTTTTTTCATTCTAGTTATTGATATGGGAATGGATGAATGAAGAAGATTAGAGATACAATAAATTCTCTGCGACCAACCCCCCCTTTTTTTTTCAGTTCTTTAGGATAGGAAGGAAAGAGAAAGAATAAAAGTGGATTGAACCTCAGTCAAACTCGGGTTCAGGATAGAATTAATAGAGGTAGAACAGAAATAGAAATGGGGGTCTAGGGCCGGCTGTTCGAGATCATATAAGATAGTAAATGAAATGCTGGGATTAGGAATAATGAATAGTTAGAAATAATTGTATTACTTATGATTTTATTACTTTATTGATTGCAACGAAATCTTTCATAATTGGATTTCGAGTTAGCAACCTATTTTCTATTTATTTTTCGTTCCTTTCTTCTTCTTCGGTTCGGATCGAAAATAGAAGAATTGAGTGAATCCAAAGGAGGTTCATGGCCAAGGGTAAAGATGTCAGAGGAATAGTTATTTTGCAATGTACCAGTTGTGTCCGAAATGATTTCAATAAAGAATCGCGAGGCACTTCCAGATATATTACTCAAAAGAATCGACACAATACACCTAGTCGATTGGAATTGAGAAAATTCTGTCCTTATTGTTACAAGCATACGATTCATGGGGAGATAAAGAAATAGATCGAACGGAACACGTGTACCATCCTTCCAAGGAACAGGAAGAAATTATATATATATAAACAAATCAAGTCCTATTTCGGTCGGATCCGAAATGAATGAAGAAATGGGATTTTAGAGATAAGGAATAAACCATGGATAAATCCAAGCGACTCTTTCGTAAATCCAAGCGATCTTTTCGTAGGCGTTTGCCCCCAATTGGATCGGGGGATCGAATTGATTATAGAAACATGAGTTTAATTAGTCAATTTATTAGTGAACAGGGAAAAATATTATCTAGACGAGTGAATAGATTGACCTTGAAACAACAACGATTAATTACTATTGCTATAAAACAAGCTCGTATTTTATCTTCGTTACCTTTTCTTAATAATGAGAAACAATTTGAGAAAACCGAGTCGATCCCTAGAACTACTGGTCCTAGAACCAGAAATAAATAGGCCTACTCCTCAATTGAATCAAAACAACTCTAATTGGAATTCAAAATCAGATTGATTGATGTTTTGTTCGAAAAAGCCGAGAGATTTGATTGTTGCGTCGTAATAGAATAAAAAAAAAAGAATGGGAGAAGAAGAAATCTGTTTTTTTTTTTGAAACGTGTTCGTTCATTCCTACTACTTATCTTATCATATTAATTTCTACTCTACCTTCCCGGAGGTCATTCTCCGGGGAACTCCGTTTAAATCATTCCGGTGAATTCCTTCCAATCTCCTTATTTGATAATCTCATTGGAAATCATGTAAAGACAATTCCTATTTGATATAGCTATTTGTGCAGGTATTTTACGATTAAGAAGCAACTGCCTCTTGTACAGATCATGTATTAATCGACTATAACTATAGGATACCCTATTCTCACGAGTTACTGCATTTATCCGAGTGATCCACAAACGACGAAAATCTCTCTTTCGCCTGCCTCTATCCCGATGAGTGGACACCAAAGCTCTCATTTTCTGTTGAGTAGTAGTTCGAGTAAGTCTTGAATGGGCCCCTCGAAAGGTTGATGCAAATAAACGAATTTTTGTTCGACGTCTCCGAGCTATATATCCTCGTCTAACTCTGGTCATTGAATCAAATTAAACTTTGATGAATAACTAATCGATTTCTTTTCTTTCAGTCATTCTTTTCCCCTCTCCTGGTTTATTAATAACAAAACGGATTCTTCCGATGTATAAAATAAAAATTCCAATGGCTTTTGCTACTATGACCTTCCCAACCACGATTTTTTATTTCTTCCAGGCATTTATTTCACCTCAAAATAAGAAATTTTACCGATATTTGGTATAAAATAGGTATAAAATAAATAGGTAGTAAATGTAAATGGATAAATAAATAAATAGTGGCTTCCATCGTTTCTATGGTTACTTCTTAAACGGTGAGGCCCTCTCTATACACCGGAGCCCCTTCCCTCATTTAATCAATGTTATTGGTAACTTGTACAGTTCACACTCTTTGGCTCTACCCATGAATTATCCAGTAATAGGTCTTTTCACAATGAGATCTATTCATACAGTGACGGCATTTAATTATGAAGGTTGGCTAGGTAGCTGACCCTGTTAGTCCGTTCTTGCAAGAGTAGGAGCATAATCTTTCTGCTTCTTAAATATCATTTCCCCCGCTTAATGGATAACCATTTGCTACCAATGGAGAATTGCTTTTCATCTCAAATCGAGGTGATTGGATTTGCACCAATGGAAACCATAAATTCCATACACAATAGAGGTATATGATAGATCTTTATTTTTAGATAGTGAATGGAGTTCTTCCATTCTATCCCATTCATTGGTACTGGTCATTGAGACTGGAAAAATCGTCTCATTTGTTCTAGCTCATGATCTGAACGAGTCGCACATACACCCTAGTACATGTTCCTCGACGCTGAGGACATCCTCGAAGAGCTGGGGATTTCGTGACATTTCTGATTGGCTGTCTTGTGTTTCTAATAAGTTGTTTAATAGTTGGCATGCTGAATCGTATACAGAATGGGCTGGTTTAGATCGATCCTAACCGGATGATTATGAATTACTTCCATTTACTATTTTATTTTACCCGGGTAAGAAGATAAAAGATCAAATCACGGTTCATTCGAATTATGATTCGAAATGGAATCACGGATTTATGCGAAATCCCCGGTATTTTCGACCGCTACAAGATCAACAATGCCATGAGCTTGGGCTTCTGCTGCTGACATAAAAACATCTCTTTCCATGTCTTCGGATACAACCCATAAAGGATTGCCCGTTCTTTGTACATAAACCCTTGTGAGGATTTCGCGTAGTTTCAGTAGTTCTTCCGCTTCCAGGATAAATTCTCCTGTGGGTGCCTCATAAAAAGAACTAGCAGGTTGGTGGATCATAACCCTGATGATATAACATAATAAACGATTCCTCTATCTCGCATGATCGGTCGAAAGGAAGGGATAAAGAATAACAAACAAGAAGAAAAAGATAGAATTGAACAACCGTACAGGCATCTTTTGTGCATTGCATACGGCTCTGCAATGGAATTTCTTTTTCCCTTCCATCGAAGAAAGAGACAAATAGAATCCATCAGACCCAGATCGTTGAATGATCCATTTACCATCCTTCCTTTCGTAGGAGTCAAAAAATACTATGATGGTTCCGTTGCTTTATATATTTATCTCGTCTGAGATTCAGCAATCCCAAAGTTTCTTTTTGATCCGATCAAATAAGGAAAAAAGAATCTTTTTTTTTTTTCATACTCTTTCATAACATAAATATCGGAAAGAGACTTCTGGTGTGGAAGCAAAAAGGTTTGTGACGCTGAAATGGAACCCCGATACATAAGATCAAATCGGAAATAACCTTTGTTTCATACTACTATCTCGATACATAATCTCATGTTATGAAAAAACGAGAATGGTTTGCTCATATCGAACTCGAAGTGCCATGCTATTATTACTTATTATTTATATTCCATATGGCGAAGGCATAGTCTTCTTTTTCTCTCAAATAAAAAACTCATTGGCGCCAAGCGTGAGGGAATGCTAGACGTTTGGTAATTTCTCCTCCGACCAGGATGAAAGATCCCATTGAAGCGGCTAATCCCATGCATATTGTATGCACATCTGGTGGCACAAATTGCATAGTATCATAAATAGATATTCCTGGTATTACCCATCCGCCGGGAGAGTTTATAAACAAATAAAGATCCCTGGTATCATCCTCTATGCTGAGATATACCATGAGACCAACAAGTTGATTCGAGATCTCGCTATCAACCTCTTGGCCTAAAAAAAGTAATCTTTCTCGATAAAGTCGGTTGATTAGGACAAAATTGTATCCTTTAGGAACCGTACACGCACCTTTGGATGCATACGGTTCAAAAAATAAAAATTGCGAAACAAAAAAAGAATCAATGTGTCGATTCCAGCCCTTTTCTCTTTTCGTAGCAGGGTTTTTCCTAACGAAGGGGCTTTTTCTTCCATTTTTCAAGAAACATGAGTTTTGACTTGACTTGCTTCCCTAGAATTCACTGAACTTATCGAACTAACCTCTCATTGATGTATTGTTTCATCGAGATCCAAATCACGATGTAATTTTCTTGTTCCTGAATGGGCCTCTTCAATTCTTTTAGGTTTATGCTCTACTCCGGGTAAAGATCTGCCCGAATTCTATTTGCACATATAGGACAAATAATCTCAGTACCACTTCTTTTTGCTACGACTTCTTTTTTTTTCAATTCGTTTCATGTCTTCCGCCCAATATATGATGTATTCATCATATTACTCCATTGATTGGCAGTATGAGATCACTCATATGGTATAAAGGAATCATTTATGATACGAGTGGTAATCATACATAGATTACCAATTTGGTATTTTCTGAACGGAGCCTGTATACTTCATTTTATTGGTCCAAGCCAACCATAAATTCTTCTAATTGATAATATGGATCCCCCAATAAATTGATCTAATTGCACTTCACGCTCCGAATTATTGATGGTTCAATCAATCTTTCTTGGGCGAAAGAGAGGATATCTCCATCGGGGGAGAGAACGGGGAAATCCCATATGACCCAATATGTCTGACAAGTCGCACTATACGTCAACCCAAACTGCATCTTCCTCTCCAGGACTCCGAAAAGGTACTTTTGGAACACCAATGGGCATTAAATTAAAGAAAAAGAGGTTAAGTACTATACTTCACTTTGATGTGGAAACGTAACAACGGGTTTATTGTCTTCATAATATTGCCGTTTATCGTATTTTATCCATAGATTCGAAGGTTCATGGAGGAAGACAAAATGAATAAAGAAAAATTCTTACGAATGGATCGTTTGAATGATGAACAAGTATCTATGCATTCGCTCACAAAAAATGGGACCAGCCCCCATTGCGTATTGGTACTTATTGGGTATAGAATAGATCTGCTTCTCTTTGTTCCTACGAACAGAATTGTTCAATTATTACCAACGGAACGGAATAAATATTAACCCTTGCTTCGGGATAATCCACTGAAAAGGTGAGGTCCATAGCATAGTCTTTTCCAATGCGATAAAGTTACATAGTGTCTATTTTTTCTTTGATAAAGGGGTATTTCCATGGGTTTACCTTGGTATCGTGTTCATACCGTCGTATTGAATGATCCCGGTCGGTTGCTTTCTGTCCATATAATGCATACAGCTCTAGTTTCTGGTTGGGCCGGTTCGATGGCTTTATACGAATTAGCAGTTTTTGATCCCTCTGATCCCGTTCTTGATCCAATGTGGAGACAAGGTATGTTCGTTATCCCTTTCATGACTCGTTTAGGAATAAACAATTCATGGGGTGGTTGGAGTATCACAGGAGGAACTATAACGAATCCGGGTATTTGGAGTTACGAAGGTGTGGCCGGGGCACATATTGTGTTTTCTGGCTTGTGCTTCTTAGCAGCTATCTGGCATTGGGTGTATTGGGACCTAGAAATATTCTGTGATGAACGTACGGGAAAACCCTCTTTGGATTTGCCCAAGATCTTTGGAATTCATTTATTTCTCTCAGGGGTGGCTTGCTTTGGGTTTGGCGCATTTCATGTAACAGGCTTGTATGGTCCTGGAATATGGGTGTCCGATCCTTATGGCCTAACCGGAAAAGTACAATCTGTAAATCCAGCGTGGGGCGCGGAAGGTTTTGATCCTTTTGTTCCGGGAGGAATAGCCTCTCATCATATTGCAGCGGGGACATTGGGCATATTAGCGGGTCTATTCCATCTTAGTGTCCGCCCGCCCCAACGTCTATACAAAGGATTACGTATGGGCAATATTGAAACGGTCCTTTCCAGTAGTATCGCTGCTGTCTTTTTTGCAGCTTTCGTTGTTGCTGGAACTATGTGGTATGGTTCAGCAACTACCCCGATCGAATTATTTGGTCCCACTCGTTATCAGTGGGATCAGGGATACTTCCAGCAAGAAATATATCGAAGGGTTGGTGCCGGTCTAGCCGAAAATCTGAGTTTGTCGGAAGCTTGGTCTAAAATTCCCGAAAAATTAGCTTTTTATGATTACATCGGTAATAATCCGGCGAAAGGGGGATTATTCAGAGCAGGCTCAATGGATAACGGGGATGGAATAGCTGTTGGATGGTTAGGACACCCCATCTTTAGAGATAAAGAAGGGCATGAGCTTTTTGTACGTCGTATGCCTACTTTTTTTGAAACATTTCCAGTAGTTTTGGTAGACGGAGACGGAATTGTGAGAGCCGATGTTCCTTTTAGAAGGGCAGAATCAAAGTATAGTGTCGAACAGGTAGGTGTAACTGTTGAGTTCTATGGTGGCGAACTCAATGGAGTCAGTTATAGTGATCCCGCTACTGTGAAAAAATATGCTAGACGTGCCCAATTGGGTGAAATTTTTGAATTAGATCGTGCTACTTTGAAATCCGATGGTGTTTTTCGTAGTAGCCCAAGAGGTTGGTTCACTTTTGGACATGCTACGTTTGCTTTGCTCTTCTTTTTCGGACACATTTGGCATGGCGCTAGAACCTTGTTCAGAGATGTTTTTGCTGGTATTGACCCAGATTTGGATGCTCAAGTGGAATTTGGGGCATTCCAAAAACTTGGAGATCCAACTACAAAGAGACAAGTAGTCTGATACAACATTGCTCTGGTATCTTTCGCCTCTATTTGATTTTTTTTTTTGATTTGACATAAGGGATTGGAGAAATCTTGATTTTCATCATCGCCTTTTCTTTGACTCTTGCCCTTTCTTTATCTGGGAAATGATCCCAAATGAATAGGTGTGGAAGCTATAATTGTAAACCACGATCGAATCTATGGAAGCATTGGTTTATACATTCCTGTTAGTCTCGACTTTAGGGATCATTTTTTTCGCTATCTTTTTTCGAGAACCGCCTAAGGTTCCGACTAAAAAGGTGAAATGATTTTTCATTATCTCAATTGAAGTAATGAGCCCCCCAATATGGGAGGTTCATTATTTCAACTAGTCCCCGTGTTCCTCGAATGGATCTCTTAGTTGTTGAGAGGGTTGCCCAAAAGCGGTATATAAGGCGTACCCAGTAAAGCTTACAAGTGAACCAGATATGGAGATGGCGACTAGGGTTGCTGTTTCCATTATTAGATAATTTCAAGACCACGATCGATCTACGCTACGATAAGATCGTTTATTTACAACGAAATAGTATACAAAGTCAACAGATCTCAACCAATGCAATAGGATTTATGGCTACACAAACCGTTGAGGGTAGTTCTAGATCTGGGCCAAGACGAACTATTACAGGGGATTTATTGAAACCATTGAATTCGGAATATGGTAAAGTGGCTCCTGGATGGGGAACTACCCCCTTCATGGGTGTCGCAATGGCTCTATTTGCGATATTTCTATCTATTATTTTGGAGATTTATAATTCTTCCGTTTTACTGGATGGAATTTCAATGAGTTAGGTCCCATAAGAACCATGAAGTCCTAGCTTTTCAATCCAAAATGAATCACTTAGGACTCGGATTTCTAGGCCATTCTGGTAGTTCGACCGTGGAATTCCGTTGTTTCGGTATTTCCGGAATATGAGTGTGTGACTTGTTATAATTGATCCTATTGATAGTACAGAGAATAGGTCTGTCATCTCGATAGAGATGGTTCTACCTCGTCGGATATTCATTCTAGTATCTGGAGCACGGAATATATGGAATAGATCAAGAAATATTTGAACTATGATTCATACCTACTATTCAGACCTCGCGACCGGACTCCAACAAATTTTCAAACAACGAGATATTTCATAAATCGAACGATTTTTCTTCCTTCAGAATTATGCTTATTTTGACCGAAGGACCAATGTTTCTATGGATTTTTAGTCATTCCATCCATTCATTGAATAAGTGATGATCAAATGGTTCTTACTCAGAGAACCTTTGGGCTTAGCTTGGGCGCTTTATTGAATCATCGTGGTTCTAGTATGAATCTGAGGTTTCAATCGATTCATAGGGTCTCCACAAGAGAATTCCTATCAATAGTAAACAAAACATATAGTAAATCCGTATTACGCACAAACAAAAACAACAAATCCAAAATAAAATAAATAGGGGAAGAGAAGATTCAAGAGGCCTGTAATGATCAACATAAAGACGAATGAGCCAACTTGATATTTTGGCATTATCATCACAAAGAAGAGATTCCGGATTTTGGTTCCTTCGCTTCGTATCTTCAGGGACGATTGAATCAAGTGGCTAAGAAGTTTCAAACTTTCTATTACATATCCGTTGCAACCACTATTTGGGTGTTTTTGCTTGAGCCGTACGAGATGAAATTCTCATATACGGTTCTCAGAGGGGGAGTCTCTTTGGTTTACCTATCTCAATAAAGTATATGATTGGTTCGAGGAGCGTCTCGAGATTCAGGCGATTGCAGATGATATAACTAGTAAATATGTTCCTCCTCATGTCAACATATTTTATTGTCTAGGAGGGATCACACTTACTTGTTTTTTAGTACAAGTAGCTACCGGTTTTGCTATGACTTTTTACTATCGTCCGACCGTTACAGAGGCTTTTGCCTCTGTTCAATACATAATGACTGAAGCCAACTTTGGTTGGTTAATCCGATCAGTTCATCGATGGTCAGCAAGTATGATGGTGCTAATGATGATCCTACACGTATTTCGTGTGTATCTCACAGGTGGATTTAAAAAACCTCGCGAATTGACTTGGGTTACAGGTGTGATTTTGGCTGTATTGACTGCATCTTTTGGTGTAACTGGTTATTCCTTACCTCGGGACCAAATTGGTTATTGGGCAGTAAAAATCGTGACAGGCGTACCTGAAGCTATTCCTGTAATAGGATCGCCTTTGGTAGAGTTATTACGTGGAAGTGCTAGTGTCGGTCAATCCACTTTGACTCGTTTTTATAGTTTACACACTTTTGTATTACCTCTTCTTAC